GCGCGGTCTTGGGAAATGGTTGCTTGTCAATCAACATCTGTTTTCCCTTTTCGGGAAACTTCAGCAAGCCTCCTCTTGTCCTGTATTGCGTGGCAGAAGGCTACGCAGTCAGCTGTGGCGTGACTATTACTGGCATGAAACTTGCATACGGGGTTCTGTCCCTTTAGTGTGTCTAACTGGACTTGATGCTCTGGGGACCCTACTTTTTCCAAGCAATCATAGATCTCATCGGCCTTTGAGACATCGTACGTGAAGTCACGTGGCCGATTGCCAAATTTGCCTGCAGTCAGCTTCATACCAGGCTTGTTCAGCATGGCAGCCTGATTGGGTGGGGCTTTGCGTAGAGCAAGGCAAAGAACTGGCTTAGTGATCTTGATCTCCGCCACCATTGCATCAAGTCCGAATTGCTCTCTGTAATTAAGTACCAATAGATACTGCGCTTTTCGATACAGTAGGGTACACTGAACACCCACCCAATCTTGAAAATAGAGTGAAATCAATCAACTGGCATACCTTTGTTTGGGCATACCTCGAATCTAGCCTGCAATCCTATCTATCTTTTCTTAGGAAATTGATAGAAAAAGAGATTCCTGATTCAATGGAAAGTGGTACTTTTGATTGAATTCAACCAAACCAGGAACTTCTTCTCTGACATCCACTATTATAATAAGATAAGTGACGAAAAGCTATTATTACATGCCATTCGAGGGAAGTGAAATCGACACTTTCATTTTCCCGGTAATTTTGTTTGGCATAGATCGGATTTCCTTTCCTACGAGACATCGAAATGTGCCATTTGAGCGTTTTATCGGGATTTTTGAAAGGAAATTTCCCTTCATAGACACCCATTCAAATCGGACACGTTTCATAAACAGCCTCTTTTTCGTCATCAACAGTAAAGTCAGTAGTACCATCTCTAGTTATTTACTACTATTGCTCATGCCCGCTCTCTTCCTTTGATCTCTTTTCTACGCGAGGATCCCATTTCTCTTATCTTATTAATATGAAAAATGGATAGTTAGCCGGGTGTATCTTGTTCAAGAAAAAGCTCTTTCTTTTAGTGAATATCCGGTGAATAAAATAACCGTTGTAAAAGTAACAGCTACAGATGAATGCCCAGAATCCGCTGTGAGGGAATGCTCTCTTGTTCACGAATGCCCTGTTATGTTAGAAGGAATCATTGGACAAAAGCGAAGTTGAGCCGCCAATGGGAGCAGAAAGGAGGTTCTAGAACTGGATTGTTTAGCAAATACCATAGCACAAAGTACTCGGAGCCCAAAGACCAAGACTCAATTCATAAAAGCTCAAACTTACCCATCCGAACAAGACGCACATATCCCTTTGGGGGTCTGACTAGTGAGCCAGGCAGGAACAAAGCGACGAAAGTCTACGCAATTGTACTAACGATAGTTCAACATCTCCAAACGGGCAAACTTATGGATTGTGAGCTTTCTCACCATTTCGACATCTCTTTACCATTTCATCGTCGCAATCAGACAAAAGGAGACCCGGTCCAACGCATAAGACTACTACATGGACCCTATTTCAATGGTACAAGACCTTTTCGCTAAAAGCCCCTCGTGCGATTCAATCTATCTGCTTTAGATCATAAAAAAGCGTATATAACTAGTTAATAAAATGAACCAGCACTAGTCATCCCATTCTTTTTTGGTTGAAACCCCTACCCTATTGTTGTTTGTTACAGGTGTCCTTGAGTGGAATTCAGGGAATCTGAAAGTAGGGACAGTAAACGCCTTTCTACTAGAAGGAAGGCTGGCGTCCAGAGGCACTACTAGGAATAGGGACAAGGAATGACTCCACTTTTGAAGATTCTTACCGCCAGGGAGGGTTCTGGATCTAATAAGCTGGTCTCCTTTGAAAGCGGGGTTGCCTAAGAAAGCGCCTTTTCGGAAAAGTCCAGTTCAAGCAAAGGGAGGACAGAGAGAACTCCATAGATCCCTCCATGGTCAACGGGCAACGGGCTTTGACTTCGTTGAGCTTCAAAGCATTCCCGCTCCCTTTGCAATCAAACCCCGGAACTACGGCTCAAAGGATCGTGCAGTGGATGTGTCGGGTTCGAAAGTCTATCCTCCTCCTCCTCCTGCCGTTGGAATGGTGTGTTCGTCTCTGCCTGTTCAAAGAGCGACAATCAATGGTCTTAAAGGAGCACCTATCTGCCTGACTGGAAATCCAAGCTCCCTCCGATGAATGATTGTTTGTTCTTGCTTGATTACCGGAGGACCAACGCAGGAAGGCGTTGTCACTGCGACTTGGTGCCTACTATGCTCTTCACGGAAAGGAGTGAAACGAGCAAGGAGAGAGTCAACCTTAATGTCAGTGATAATAGTAAAGGAAGAGACAGAATCTCATCTGCTTGGCTGGTCGACACAAGCAATGCCCAAAGAGCATTCTTTTCTATTTTCATGCTTCATAAGTACTGTATCCGCTGGATTGAAACAGTCTCTTTTGTGCCTGACCTAATCCTCTAGCTCTTTACTTGCCAGGAGAAGGAAAGCAATTCCAACAACTGAAACTAGCTCGTCAAGTATAGGATAGGATGCAGGGGCTGAGAGGAAAAAACCACTTGATGCAAGTATCGAAATCGAACTAGGAAATCATTTAGTACTTTGGAGAATAAAGCATCTTATGGTAAAAAAGCTTTTGATAGTCATCCTTCTTATATAAGGCAAAGCATGAATCAATTATGTCAGCCCTCCTTGGCCTTCACTTACAGGATTTCCTCTTCATTACCATGCTAAAGTACCGAGAAAGACTTTCCACTCACTTCCTTTCATTTGTGATTTCCTTTACCGACACATGCTCAATATTGGGTAGCGCTTCTTATCTGGAAATCCATTCACACTTCAAGCTTAAACTAATAAAGAAATGGCACAGCTGAGTGCTAGAATCTTAGTCGATGGAAGTTAGATTCACTAATTCACTAAATATTCGTTCAATTGAAATCATAACTGTCAAACTCTTTGTTCTCATAACAAAGAGCTAGTATAGGGGCTAGTAACTTTCACTAGATATGGTCTTGCTCTCAGCCCTTTTCCTAGAGATCTGGGATGGAGTGTCGAACTCAGATACATATAAAGAGGGGATTGATTCAAAGTGTCTAGGTACCAAGAGTCAATGAAGAGAGGGGCTTGAGGGCCCAGCAGACATCAGTCCTTAAACCGGAAAGATCCGATCTACAAATTAAGATGCTAATAGCAGCTATATACCCAACCCTTAGGAGATCCAATTCTAGGCATACTCCTATTAGACTAGGCTAGTCTATGTAATCCTCAGGGCTTTCTAATAAGAAAAGGGCTTACCTGATAGTGGTGCTTTTGGCAATAAGCGCTCTTAGCCTATCCGTAGCTATTGAATCAAGATAGGCCCCTTAAATCATACAAAAGAAAGAGTTTATCTTGAAGTTGTTCGGTCATCGAATTTTAACTGGAGCTTATGGAACTGCTTATTCAAAAAGCCTTATTTTAGGCCCTTCTATGGCTCATGTATGAACAGCAAAACTCATGCGGATTGCCCTGGATGATCTATGGGTGGGGGTATCAAACTCGTGAGAGAAGGACACCTTTCCTTTCGCTGAACGGAATCAATAGAATTTCTTGTTGACCTGACACCACTTCTTAAGAGGGATTGCAAAGCCAATAAAGGTATAAACTCCCAGGGTAAGACTTCTCACTAGTTGACCCTTCCTTATCTTTTTTCAATGCTTTTGGGATGGGGCACAAGAAGAAAGAGCTCCATGGATCCTTTCTAGGTCAACGGGCTTTGACTTTGTTGAGCTTCAAGACCTTCCTGCCAGTGTCTTCTCGCTAATCAGCAAACATCCTTATATTATAGGTAGGGTCAGCCTTCCCTTCCACAAAATCGTCCTTGGTCACATAACATTCTCGGCCGCATCTGGCCCGATAGGAAAGAAACCTGTAGCCAGCGACTCGCTTCGCTCTAGCTATAGAGCGATGCGTACACCGCCACGTCGAGACTCTAACGATTAGGCTCTATTCTATATACGTCAACGTCGAAAGTAGGCAGGATCCAAGCAACACTAAGAAAGCAGCCGCCAATGACCGAAGATCAAAGCGTCAGAAGAGAAAGGAAGGTGTGATTCTAAGATAAGAGGTTGTGCAATACAGATTGTTTGGGTGAGCACTGACCTAAGCCAATTTGATGGGAAAGTTGGTGTACAATGAGGCAAACTCACAGACAGCTCCTAGGCCAGGAAAAAGGCTAGAGGCTAACTCAAGTTGTTAAGATAGCGTAGCAGAGACCAATTCGCCTAACTGGAACCAATCCGTCCAGGGTTCAGTTCTAGGCTAGCTAAGGCAACTAAAGCAAAGATCCCTTGTCCACTTATCAGGCAAAGCGAGCATTCACCATCAAGATTCATAACAATGAGTGAAGCAAACTGCTGAACAAAGTCGAGGGGAACGAAAGCAGAAGCATGTTGGACAGCTAACTGCCCCTAGCTCACTGGGGGCGCTCCGGGATGGGCTTTTTTAGGGAGTGGTCGGAGCCTCGGCAAGACGTCTTCCGATCGAAACATAGCAGTCTGAATGTGTAGGATGTGTACCTACCAGGGGAATCCTGGCACTCACTTTCGTTCACCAAAAACAAAACTCAAAACGGCAGTTGAAAGAAAGGGAGCCCTCCCGGTCAAAAAAGGGAAAAAGAGGGCCACATCCCAGTCTCATCCGATGCTACTTCGAATCCGGGTCGAGCTTACGTGAACCCAATCGCCGAGGGAAGGTCGGCAGAGGCTTAACTTCCGAGACTTGGCTAAGGCCTTCAACCCGGATAAGGGCATGTTTAAAGCACAGTTTCGCCCAGAAGCTCATAGGTCAGGTCCAATCCCCTTTCTTACTTACGCAAAATGCCTCTTCTTTAGAATTAGAAGAAGAGATCCGCATGCCTATTCGGTAGCTAAGCAGCTTGGTACCACTTCGAGGATTCCTCCCATCCGGCTTACCAAAGATGAGATCGTCTTCCCTGGTCGCACCCGAATGCCCGATTGAGGTTGCTTTCATTCTATTCTAACTTCTTGGGATCAAGACAGAGATCGGCCTCACATTTACCTTAGAGCAGATTCAGTCCCATTCCATTGCTTGGGCGGCAGCAGGGGAGAGTGAAAAAGAAAGAAATAGAAGGGAAGGTAGTTAGGAGTCGGAGGGGAACAACCGGCACATTGGAGGATTGGACTTTGGCCTTCTAATATAGCTTTCCAAGCCCATCTATTTTGACTTTCTCGTAGCCTGTCTCCAATTCACCACAACCACAGACTGCCTCTCCATTCCCGCTACTAACACTAAGTGAAGTAATAGTCTGACGAGTCCTTCACTCTAGATTTATGGTAAAAAAGACCCCGTGGCTCTTCTAGCGAGGAGAAAGCAACTAGACCTCCACGGGTCACTGGATTAGAGGGAGAAGCGGTCCGGGCTAGAGCCATCAGTACGTAGGATCTGCGGCCAAGGTTTAAGCTCTCCCGCAGGGAAGGAAAGAGGCAATAAAGCGACGGGGCCCTAACTTAAGTTAAGCAGTGGAATCCCGCGCTACTAGCGACAAAGAGTTTAGCACTTTCTTGTGGAGGCGGAGACTCAAACGTGGAATCGGTAGTGAAGCCAGGAACTTTCGTCGAGTGCTACTCTAGAACCGATTCATAGAGAACCTCGGAATACACACCTGGAACTAAACTAAGGCACATCCGAATCCGGTTCCAAGTGACCAGTTTCTCGACTCAGCATTTTCTACGGGATATTTCTTTATTATAGATAGGGTTCCCCAATGGCAGAGGTGCCTTCCGGTCTCGGTGAGTTCACGAATCAGATGGAGAGCCACCCATCCTAGGTATGAGTCACGTCGACGCTGCAGAGCATCTGCTTAGGACAGAGTGGGGATTTTAGAATGTCCAAAGATCCCCTTTCTTGAGATACTACTCCTACTTATAAGGTAAGGATAGATAGTTAGCTCTTGCGTTTAGAGAAAGATTAGAATACATGGTGATCCCAAGTCTCTCTAGGGGAAGTAATAAATACATCTATTATCCCGAAGGCAAAAGCAAATAGCAGGAAAAAAGACTACGTAGGCAAAGGCAAAGATCGAAGTGAAGGGGAGATTACATCTAGCTCGCCCTAATCAATAAGCGGGAGAGGAAAGTTTGGAATAGATAGGAATGACTCACCCTACCCTTCCTTCGGAGCCTATAACAAGTTAGTTACCGGGTCATAAGCATCGATAGGTTTGGTTTTCTATAGATTAAGTGCCCCTTTTATTTGGAAGCCTCTTTTCCCGACTAGGAAAGTTCTCTTTCTGGCAACAGGATCCACTCGAATCAGTCCTCCAGTATCTCCGGTTTCGGGATAAGATAGGCTTCTTTACCCATCCGAGGAGTTGACTTCTTGACCGATAGGGGAACGGCAGCATATTCGACCATTGATCGGAGAATAGGCACTGATCGGAGCCAGTTCACAACCTGGGATAGCTAACGCTACCTTGCCTGAAGACATGGGATTGCCGTAGAAGTCACATGCCAAGCAAGAACTTGCTCCTTTCACTTCCCTAGCTGTAGATCGAGCAGGGCGTACGAACGAACTAGCGTATGCGAGCTAGCGATTCCCAAGTGGTCGTTAATAGATAGAGGTTGCTTTAGTTCTCCCGGGAAAGATGCCAATACCGAAGACATCGCATGCTAGAAAGAATGTGCTTTCTGCGCGTCATTACGGTTACCTGTTCACTAGTAATCTGGTCGAAAAAGATCCAACGTCGGTAACAATCCCGATCAATTAGAGGAACGGATCACTCATCTCCCACAATAAGCAACTATATAACTCTAAGGATCGTGTCATACTGCCTTTCGCTGTGCAACTTCCACCAGCAGTATGACCTTCTGAATGCTGCTAGGTTCGGGCCCCATTCGATTCCTTTTCTAAAGGAACTTTTATATAAAAGGAAGCCGAACCCACCTTCGATGATCTTAGACTTCACGTTCTCTTAAAATTCTAAATATCAATAAAGCCGACTGTCATTTTGAAAGCTGAGTCTTCGAGAGGTCTACCGTCTACCGCATTCACAGACCCTCCTCCTATCTACCTCCTATGGGTCCGCGGATTGCTGCCTGGGGCGAGGCGTGCCTACCACTTACTGTCTGACGGACAAAGGGGCCTACTCCAAGACCCGGGCAACACAATGTTTCCTCCACTCCGAAGGTCACACTTGCCCCCCGAAAGCCATTCGTGAGAGGCCGCCCACTAGACTCTCGCTTCGAGCCTTTATTCGCAGGAGGATGGCTTGAGACCAAGATCCCACCCCCAAAGGCCGATATCACGTAACCAAAAACCAACTGCCGGTCTGAGCCCGCCAGAAACCCAATTCGATTCCATTGCTTGATGTCCGAGATTTGGGCACTCGCCTTATTCCCCCAGAATAGTTATCCGTTCCGGATTGCTCATTCATTCCGTAATAATCAATCTTCCGGGATCGTCGAAAGAAGAATTCTTCCTTCCCTGCGATGTGGTGGTAATATCCCAAGTCCGGGGATAGCTGACGCAGGAACGGATTCATGCTGTGGCACTTTCTTAGTTGTTCTTTGACAGAATGCCCCATTTCGGGACCTAGTCAGCTGCACATTCATCTCTAGAATAAGAAGGGCTTTCGGAAGAGAAGACGGCCTTTGATTAGGACTTTTCCGCATTTCATCTCAAAGAGGATCTAAGCTAACTAAGCTAAACAGTGCTTTTCTCTTCCTAAACCCAAAGAGTCAGAGTAAAGCATTCCAATTTCAGGGCTTAGCTTAGGCCCCTTCCTAATCTAATGCCATGCCCAACCAATGCCGAATCCAAGACCTGGTTCACGCTTGAAAGCCAGAGCTAGTCTTCTTCCCACTGACCGCTACTAATAAGATAAGACGAACCACTACCAGTAGTCCTTCTTACAACAGATGGGGGTTCAATAGCTGCTGATTCTGTAACAGCTTGTTCTGTCACAGCTTCTTCAACTCAACCTCCCCCAGGGAAGGTTGTAAGGTAGCAGGAATAGATCTACTAGGCCTTGAGTCGGGCTTGAACTCCTCTCCCCTCACTACTCTCTTTGGTTCTGCCTTGTTGAGGCCTGTAGAGGGTTCCAAACCTGCTAACCCTTCTCGCCAAGGAAAGAAGTCCAATAGCAGCTGATCTTAGCTTTGAGCACTTATTCCTTTTGTTCCCAGCTACCTCTGAGAGTGGTCACGAGCTTATTGGAATCAGTTGTGTCCGAAATGGTTTGAATAAAAAAGAGTGCTTCGAAAGGTGTCAGCAGGTGTGCGGAGCCGGAGCCCGGCTTGTTCTTTCCTATGGCCCTTCGCTTCCTCTTCCTAGAGAGAATGAAGTTCCGTCACGACTTACGCCTTTTAGTAGCTTAACTCCCTTCGTTGTTAGAGAGAGTGGAGCGAGGAGGTCTTTAGGGAAGCCCAGCGTAACGGCTTAAGTGATTGTGCATGGCTGCTTCGCTCTGAAGGAGTTGCTGCAAGTGTTTTCTTCTTGCCAGCTGCTAGCGATTGAGTTCCTCAACGGCTAGCTCCGCTATGCCTACTCTCTGCCGATGAAGACATTGGAGACATATCACACTTTATATGATTTAAAGGCATGATCTCAAAGTCTGTCTACTCGCTCTCAGGATTGGCCTCGAAAGATCGACTTTCTACCGTGATCCAGTCCCAGGAGGAGGAGGTGGCGAAGGCCGAACAACGACTATTCCTGCGAATTCTGGTTTTTTAGCGGAGGCTAGCCAGAAAGTTTCCGAGGCCAGGGCTTCTCGTCAGACGGCGATTGATGATCTTCACGTCGCTAGAGCTGAACGGATGAGTCTGAATACCGAGGCTAACGCTGCTGAGACGGCATCCAAGAGAGCTGATCTTGAGAAGGCTCGGTAGGCTTAGAGGGAATAGGGGCGGCTTAAGTAAGAATCGATTTGCTAGCTTTAGCGGTTGAGTCTCTCCCCGAAGGGTCTAGCTCCGCCTTCGGCTCTAGCGAGTATCCGTATCGATGAGTTATAGCTCTTATCTTAATTTCATATATGCCTTTATGCGATCAGAGTGTAAAGCTTTCAGGCAGCAAGGCTGATCACATTATTCATATATACCATATATATAAGCTTTATCTTTAAGGGCTTGCTACCGCCTATTAGAGGTTGGGGGCAGCAAACGAAGGAGCAAGTGGAGGCGACCGATACGGGAACGCGATAGAACACTAAAGGGTGCGCGATCTAGCTACGTGATGCTTGAGTGACGGGATGAAACGTGTAGTTACGTCAGGCGCCCCCCTTGTTTATAAAGTTAGGGGGGCTTTGAAGCTTAGGTTTAGCTTAAGCTTAGGGATTCGACGGTGTAGTTACGTCAGGTCGAGCCGAGCTTGCGAGGATACGACCGATAGGGAGAGGAGCGTTAACGACCTTACGGTTGTTTAGCGCACTCCGCTTATTGATGTAGTTACGTCAGGTGAATCTCTCTTCTCTCCCTTGCCACGATTTACTTGAATCAGGTTTTTCTTCTTCCTTTTCCCTCTCTTCCATACATTACTCATGGCTGATTCTTCTTCACTCTCTTCAACATCTTATTCTTCTTTCTCTATTCAAAATCTCTCTACCTTAGTCTCGATCAAACTCACTGAAACCAATTATCTTCTATGGAAAAGTCAAATCCAGCCATTCCTTATAGGCCAAAATCTTTGGCCTTTCGTTGATGGATCGTTTCCTTGCCCTCCTCAATTTATCCCTTCTTATGATGGCAAAACAATGAATCTCAACCCATCAACTACTTCATGGGTTCAAACTGATCAAACTCTTGTCAGTCTAATCAATGCGACTCTCACCGAATCTGTTCTTGCTCAAGTCGTTGGTCTTCAAACAAACCTCTCGTGACGTTTGGTCTTGTCTTCAACAAAATTTCTCTCAACAATCGCTTGCTAATGCTACGCTTCCAACTTATCTCCGGAAATCCATCTCTTTCTCAATATCTTCAACA